TTATCTATTTTAGAAGACTCTGATACTAATAGGATTAGTGTCTTTCACTGGCAAACAAAATGGGATGAGTTAGATTTCTTGCGTCTAGTCAAGAGTTTCTTTGAATTGAGGGTTCATTATTATGAGACTTATCTGATCCAATTGATAGAATTTTCGAAATAAATCCTGAATTTTATAGGATATAATATTCAAGATCTCAGCGAAAACTTACAGCAGCTTGCCAAACAAAGGCTAAGAGAAAAAAAAACAGAGGTATGACTGGCATAACATCTACAATCGGATTCAAAAAAGCATAGGCCTCCGGCAATTTGGCGAAGACAAAATGACTCGAATAAAGAGCCGAATTAATACAGATCAAACTAAAGATATTAAGCATAACAGACATTTTGTTCTTGGAGATAATTGAATTTTGATTGAGTTATTGATATGAAGTCAAAAAGAAGAAAGTAAGGTAGAAAAAATTCTTCTTTGTCTTTGAATTCACCCAACCAAAAACCCTCCCATTCTCAAATGGAATAGAAGAAATTCGACTTTCATACAATATCTTAATTGAATTATATGTAATGATCAATAAATTTAATTTTATTCTATTTTTATTCTATATATACACATAATATACACATATAAAAATCTTAGTAAGAATATATTTTCTAAATTCGATATTTATTTGTATTAGAATTGACTATCAACTAATACCAGCATTATTCTTTATTAGTGTCGAATAGAAATTTTAATGGGGCGTGGCCAAGTGGTAAGGCAACGGGTTTTGATCCCGGTATTCGGAGGTTCGAATCCTTCCGTCCCAGACCATATTCCATTCTAAATCATCTAAATTTGATTAGAATAAGATTCTTGTGAACAACTTTCTATTTATGTTTAAAGGTCTAATATTGAATAGAATACAATTCTTATTTTTTTTTTGATTCCCAGAGAATTTAAGAATTTATCAAAATATTACTGAAATATTAAGTTAAACAAAATATGAAAATACGTATATAAAACTAGGAAATGCATAGTCTATAAATATATATTATTATTGCTCTATAGTTCTATTTCAGTGAGAGTCGTTTTTCGTTGTGAAACAAAAATTTTAGGATTTCTTAAATTGAAAAAGGCAAATTTCAATATCTAAACCATATTTAACACAGAATATCTATAAGATAGGAACTATTCTTTATAGCGATTTGAGAAAATAAGAATAGAAAAAATAAGGACTCAAGTCTTCCCTCCCATCAGTCTTTTTTATTCATTTCATAAAAATAAACGACAAAAAATTTAAATTATTCCTTTTTTATTTATATTTTTAGAATATAATAATTTTGATAATAAAAAAAAATCTTGTATTTATACTATACCTATACAATAACAATAAAAAAATTGGAGTTACGTTGAATTCGTGCTAAAACCTCTTCAGAAAAATTTCTATCCATCTATCTAGAAGAAAAGTGATAGAGTACTATGTAGCGAATGAACCAATGATTATTCACGATTCCATAATTGAATCAATTCCATACCGGTTCCAAATTAGAGAAATGTTATGGTAAAACTTCGTTTGAAACGATGTGGTAGAAAGCAACGTGCGACTTGAAAGACATGATCCATTGTGGATTTTTACATCCACCATTTTATATAAGAATGAAGGTGCTCTTGACTCGACATCATTTATTCTGTTTCACTACAAACCCATTGGGTTGTAATGGAAATAGTCGATGATGGAGCTCGAGTAGAAATTATTGATTCATTTCTCAGGGGCAAAGGTCTATGGTTAATGCCAATCAATAAATTGGAAGAACTTCGTAAGTATATCGTTGATAGAGAAATTGAAAGGGTTTCGCGTTTTCAATCTAAAATAAAATTTGTTGGAATTGAAAAAATTCTTTCCATACAAAGTTTATTATATGAGAATCAACCCTTTCTATGATTCTTTATTAGAAATCAATCGCAAAAAAAGGTATGTTGCTGCCATTTTGAAAGGATTAAAAATCACCGAAGTTATGTCTAAACCCAATGATTTAAAACAAAGATTAAAGGATCCCAAAACAAGAAAAGATCTTTTCCATTGTTTCCAGTACCATAATAAAAATTCAAATAGATTTGAAATAAAAGAAACAAAAAAGAGAGGTTTCAAGACCACTCAATAAATGAAATGCTTAAATATTTTCCTTTAAGCCACTGGAGAGTTATCTAACTTGAGTTATGAGTACAAATGATTTTTTTTTAAGGAAGTAAGAATAAAAAAAGGGGATTTCAACCATTTTTTTATAGACCCATTTGTGATTCTATACATTAAGTAGAACTAAAAATTATTTTGAATGAGCCGTACGAGGAGAAAACTTCCTATACGTTTCGAGGGGGGGTTACTTTTTTACATCTATCCCAATGAGCCGTCTATCGAATCGTTGCAATTGATGTTCGGTCCCGAAGAGAAGGACGAGATCTTCGGAAAGTGGGTTTTTATGATCCGATAAAGAATCAAACTTATTTAAATGTTCCTGCTATTCTATATTTCCTTGAGAAAGGTGCTCAACCTACAGAAACGGTTCAGGATATTTTAAAGAAAGCGGGGGTTTTTAAGGAGTTTCACTCTAATCAAACGAAATCAAATTAATTAAGGAAATAAAAAAAAAAGAATAGATTAAGGCTCCTATAAAACTATATAGGAGTCATCACTTCCGTAACTTTTTCTTTTCTCTTTTATTTTACTCTATTCATGCCAATTAATTACTCTCCTATGTTCTATAAACAGTAAAACCAGAATTTATTAATTTATTGATCCTAGAAAAATTATGACATTCTCTTAAATTTGCTAGTCTTCGTCAGAACTTTATTACTATAAATACCAAATATAAATATTAAATTACGAAATAAGCAATTTAGTTTGCTTATTTCATTTCTATTTCAATAAACCCGCGGTTCTTTTTCTACTTGCTTAATGTCTTATTTATTTTTGTATCTATGTAGTGCTAATCCAACACAAGTCCTTTTTTGAAATATTTAGAATATTTTATTAAATTCAAAAATATCTATTTTATATATTTTTGAATTTAATGGAAATGGGATATTTTTTTCTATTGTTTTATTTTCGAAAATTCATATTATATTGACAACAGTGCATCGAACAAATATAATTTTAAGTATATCTATTTATTTACGTACCATAGGTTTGGTTTTTACTTAAAGATAAATGATGGATTCATTTTCATACAAGATTGATCCAAGAAGTCTTTTTTAGTGCGATCTATTTAGTTTTATACTTATTTCTCTTTTTTTCTTTTATTTGAAAATTTCTTGTATTTTCGTTTGATCAGTTCATTTTTATGTTCCGAATAAATTCGAAATTTTTCTGCTAGTTTAATGTTTGGATTTCATCACATAATTTATTTAATTGATTTTGATTATTTCGACACACCTTTTCTTTTTATTCGGGTTGCTAACTCAATGGTAGAGTACTCGGCTTTTAAGTGCGGCTAGGATCTTTTACACATTTGGATGAAGTAAGGGATTCGTCCATACAATTGGTAAAGTTTGGAAGACCACGACTGATCCTGAAGGGGAATGAATGGAAAAAATAGCATGTCGTATCAATGGAGAATTCTGAAACTGTTTTATTCTTAACAGATCAATACAAAACTTTGTTTGAATTCTTGAAATGAACCAAAAAAAACCTTTGGTCGAATAAATAAATGGATAGAGCCCTATGGCTTCAATCAATTCTAGGGAAAGAAAGAGCTACGAGTTTCTGTTCTTAATTTGAATGATTACCCCATCTAATTATAGGTTAAAAATATATTAGTGCTTGTGTGGGTGCGAGAAATACTTTTCCCATGTGTGGATTATCCATTTTATAATGAATCCTAATTATTGAACCCTCCCTTATAGAATGGAGGTTGGTGTGTAGAAGAAATAGCATATTGATAATTTTTTTTCCAAAATCAAAAGAGCGATTGGGTTGAAAAAAATAAAGGATTTCTAACCATCTTTTTATCCTATAACGAACATAAATTAATGAAATTCAATGGAAAAAGAAAAGATAGAGAATCTGTTAATAAGTTTACCGAGGTATCTTTTCTTACTCACAATACCTTGTTTTGACTATATCGCACTATGTATCATTTGATAAATCCCCCCAAAACCCTCTATCTTTGGTTCCATTTTAATTTTATATGGAGGAATTCATGGAGGAATTCAAAAGATATTTAGAACTAGATAGATTTCAGCAACACGACTTCCTATATCCACTTATATTTCAGGAGTATATTTATGGACTTGCTCATAATCATAGTTTAACTAGATCTAGTTCGTTAGAATTGGAAGAGGCAGGTTATGACAATAACTCCAGCTTACTGATTGTGAAACGTTTAATTACTCATTTAATTACTCAAACGGATCCACAGAATCATTTTCGTTTTTTGATTAATGATTCTAATCAAAATCCATTTTTGGGACACAATACAACTTTGTACTCTCAAATTATATTAGAAGGATTTGTAGTCGTTATGGAAATTCCATTTTCTATACAAGTAATATCTTCCCTAGAAGGGAAAAAAATAGTAAAATCTCAAAATTTACGATCAATTCATTCAATATTTCCTTTTTTAGAGGACAAATTTTCACATTTAAATTATGTGTTAGATTTATTTATACCCCATTCCATCCATCTGGAAATATTGGTTCAAACTCTCCGTTACTGGGTAAAAGATGCTTCTTCTTTGCATTTATTACGAGCCTTTCTTCATAATTGGAATAATTTGATTACTCTAAAGAAATCTAGTTTTTCTTTTTCAAAAAGAAATAAACGGTTTTTATTTTTTTTATATAATTTTCATGTATATGAATACGAATCGGTCTTCGCCTTTCTCCGCAATCAAGCTTCTCATTTACAATCAAAAGCTTATAGACCTTTTCTTGACCGAATATATTTCTATGAAAAACGAGACTATTTTTTAGAAGTATTTACAAACTATTTTCAGGCCATTTTATGTTCGGTCAAGGATCCTTTG